GAATTATAAATTTCCAAAATAATAGATAGGAATATCGCAAATAGAGCCATTGCGACTCCCATAAGTGGTGTAGTCCCCCAGCCCGGAGCTACTTTACCATATTCCGAATTCAATGGTTTCAATAAATTCCCTACGGTAGTTTGTCTTGGCCTAGATCTAGAACTACCCTCAACGGTTTGTGTAGCCATAAATCCTATTTAATCATTGGTTGAGATCTGTTGACTTTGTATACCATTCCGTTGTAGTTGTAAATAAACTATCTTATCGTAGATCCGTTGTGATCTTGAAATTATCTAAAAATGGAAACAGCAACCCTAGTCGCCATCTTCATATCTGGTTTACTTGTAAGCTTTACGGGGTACGCCTTATATACCGCTTTTGGGCAACCCTCTCAACAATTAAGAGATCCATTCGAAGAACACGGGGACTAGACTAGTTGAAGTAATGAGCCGCCCGATATGGGAGGCTCATTACTTCAGTTGATATAATGAAAAATCATTTCATTTTTTAGTCGGAACCTTAGGTGGTTCTCGAAAAAAGATAGCGAAAAAAATTATCCCTAAAGTCGAGACTAAAAGGAAGGTATAAACCAATGCTTCCATAGATTCGATCGTGGTTTACAATTATAGCTTTCACACCTATTCGTTTGAGTGAGGTCGTTTACCATATCATATAAAAAAGGGAAAGAATCAAAGAAAAGAAGGTGATTCAAGTCAATATTTCTCGAGTACCCTATTCAAATAAAAAAAAAAAAAAAATAGAAGCGAAAGATACCAGAGCAATCTTGTATCAAACTGCTTGTCTCCTTGTAGTTGGGTCTCCAAGTTTTTGGAATGCTCCAAATTCCACTTGAGCATCCAAATCTGGATCAATACCAGCAAAAACATCTCTGAACAAGGTTCTAGCGCCATGCCAAATGTGTCCGAAAAAGAAGAGCAAAGCAAACGAAGCATGCCCAAAAGTGAACCAACCCCTTGGACTACTACGAAAAACACCATCGGATTTCAAAGTAGCCCGGTCTAATTCAAAAATTTCACCTAATTGTGCACGTCTAGCATATTTTTTTACAGTAGCAGGATCACTATAACTGACTCCATTGAGTTCGCCACCATAGAACTCAACAGTTACACCTACTTGTTCAACACTATACTTTGATTCTGCCCTTCGAAAAGGAACATCTGCCCTCACAATTCCGTCTCCATCTACCAAAACTACCGGGAATGTTTCAAAAAAAGTAGGCATACGACGTACAAAAAGCTCGCGCCCTTCTTTATCTCTAAAGACGGGGTGGCCTAACCATCCAACAGCTATTCCATCCCCACTGTCCATTGAACCCGCTCTGAATAATCCCCCTTTTGCCGGATTATTACCAATGTAATCATAAAAAGCTAATTTTTCGGGAATTTTAGACCAAGCTTCCGATAAACTCAGATTTTCGGCTAGTCCGGCACCAACTCTTCGATATATTTCTTGCTGGAAGTATCCCTGATCCCACTGATAACGAGTGGGACCAAATAACTCGATTGGGGTAGTTGCTGAACCATACCACATAGTTCCAGCAACAACAAAAGCTGCAAAAAAAACAGCAGCGATACTACTAGAAAGTACAGTTTCAATATTGCCCATACGTAATCCTTTGTATAGACGTTGAGGCGGACGGACACTAAGATGGAATAGGCCCGCTAATATGCCCAGTGTACCCGCTGCAATATGATGAGAAGCGATTCCTCCCGGAATAAAAGGATCAAAACCTTCCGCGCCCCACGCTGGGCTTACAGATTGTACTTTTCCAGTTAGTCCATAAGGATCGGACACCCATATTCCAGGACCATATAAACCTGTTACATGAAATGCGCCAAAGCCAAAGCAAGCCACCCCTGAGAGAAATAAATGAATTCCAAAGATCTTGGGCAAATCCAAAGAGGGTTTTCCCGTACGTTCATCACAGAATATTTCTAGGTCCCAATACACCCAATGCCATATGGCCGCCAAAAAGCACAAGCCAGAAAACACAATATGTGCACCTGCTACGCCTTCATAACTCCAAATACCTGAATTCGTTACAGTTCCTCCTGAAATACTCCAACCACCCCACGAATTGGTTATTCCTAAACGAGTCATGAAGGGTAGAACGAACATACCTTGTCTCCACATTGGATCAAGAACGGGGTCAGAGGGATCAAAAACCGCTAATTCGTATAGAGCCATAGAACCGGCCCAACCAGAAACTAGAGCCGTATGCATTATATGGACAGAAAGCAATCGACCGGGATCATTCAATACGACAGTATGAACACGATACCAAGGCAAACCCATGGAAATACCCCTTTATCAAAGAAAAATAGACACTATGTAACTTTATCGCATTGGAATATACTATGTACTTTTGAGCGGATTCTGTATGAGAAAAGGTTACTATTTATTCTATTCCGTTTAAAATAACGGAAGAATTCTGTTCGTAAGAACAAAGAGAAGCAGATCTATTCTATACCCGATAAGTACCAATACGCAATGGGAGCATCGGTCCCATTTTGTGGGAACGAATGGATGGATACTTGTTTATTATTAGAACGATTGATCCCTTCATTAAAATTTGTATTTATTCATTCTCTCTTTCTCTAAAAACCTTCCCATTTATGTATAAACTAGTAGAATAAACAGAAAAAAATGATGAAGACAATAAACTCATTCTTACGTTTCCGTATTAAAGTGAAGTATAGTACTTAATTTTTTTCTTTAATTTAATGCCCATTGGTGTTCCAAAAGTACCTTTTCGGAGTCCTGGAGAGGAAGATGCAGTTTGGGTTGACGTATAGTGCGACTTGTCAGACATATTGGGTCATATGGGATTTACCCGTTTTCTCCCCCGATCGAGATATCCTCTGTTTCGCCCAAGAAATATTGTATTGATTGGTTCTTCAATCATTCGGAGCGTGAAGTGAAATTGGATCAATTTCTATTGAGGATCAATATTATCAATTAGAAGAATTTATGGTTGACTTGGACTAAAAAAATCAAATATCCAGGCTCCGTTCAGAAAATACCAAACAAATTGGTAATAGTAATATATGTACAATTACCGCTTGTAGCATAGACGATTCGTAATATTTAATTCAATTATAGGAGTGATCTCAAACTGACATGCCAACCAATATGATGAATACATCGAATAGTTTGGGAGAGGCATAAAACGAATTTTAAAAGTCGTAGCAAAAAGAAATGGTACTGAGATTATTTGTCCTATATGTGCAAATAGAATTCGGATAGATCTTTCCCCGGAGTAGAACATGAACCTAAAAGAATTGAAAGGACCCATTCAGGAACAAGAAAATGACATCGTGATTTGAATCTCGACGAAACAATACATCAATGAAAGGTTAATACAAAAAATGAAGTTCAGTAAATTCTTTTTTTTTTTTTTAGGGATATGGAAGGGAGCCAAAACTTATGTTTTTTTTTGAAAAATAGAAGAAAAACCCCTTTATTTTCATTAGAAAAACGGAAATCTGTTACAAAAAAAAAGATAGGATTGGAATCGACACATTGATTCTTTTTTCACAATTTTTTTGAACCGTATGCATCCAAAGATGCGCGTACGGTTCAAAGGGGATACAATTTTGTCCTAATCAACCGACTTTATCGAGAAAGATTACTTTTTTTAGGCCAAGAAGTTGATAGTGAGATCTCAAATCAACTTGTTGGTCTCATGGTATATCTCAGTATAGAAGATGATACTAGGGATCTTTATTTGTTTATAAACTCTCCCGGCGGATGGGTAATACCAGGAATAGCCATTTATGATACTATGCAATTTGTTTCGCCCGATGTGCATACAATTTGCATGGGATTAGCCGCTTCAATGGGATCTTTCATTCTGGTCGGAGGAGAAATTACCAAACGTCTAGCATTCCCTCACGCTTGGCGCCAATGAGTTTTTATTTGAAAAAAAAAAGAAGAAGACTATGCCTTCGCCATATCGAATGTGAATAATATGAAAAATAGGTAATAATAGCATGGCACTTCGAGTTCGATATGAACAAACTAGTATTGTTTTTCCTAACATGAGATTTTGTATCGAGATAGTAGTATGAAACAAAGGTTATTCCGATTTGATCTTATGTGTCAGGAGTACATTTCAGCGTCACAAACCGTTTTTCTTCCACACCAGAAGTCTCTTTATCTTTATGATAGTTACGTTACGAAAGAAAGAGTACGAAAATGAAAAAAAAAAGAAACTTTGGGATTGCTAAATCACAGACGAGATAAATATAGAAAGCAACAGAACCATCATAGTATTTTTTGACTCCTACAATACGAAAGGAAGGGTGGTAAATGGATCATTCAACGATCTGGATCGGATGGATTCTATTTTTTTCTTCGATAGAATAGAAATTGAAGAGAAGGGAGGAAGAAATGCCATTGCAGAGCCGTATGCAATGCACAAAAGATGCCTGTACGGCTGTTCCATTCTATTTGTTTTTTTTTTTCTTCTTGTTTTTTTATCCCTTACTTTAGCCCAATCCTGCAAGATAGAAGAACCGTTCATGCATGAGGTTATATCAATATTATCAGGGTCATGATTCACCAACCTGCTAGTTCTTTTTATGAGGCACAAGCGGGGGAATTTATCCTGGAAGCGGAAGAACTACTGAAACTTCGCGAAACCCTCACAAAGGTTTATGTACAAAGAACGGGCAACCCTTTATGGGTTATATCCGAAGACATGGAAAGGGATGTTTTTATGTCAGCAACAGAAGCCCAAGCTCATGGTATTGTTGATCTTGTAGCGGTCGAAAATGAAAATACTGGAGATTTCGTGTAAATACATGATTCCGTTTCAAATCAGAATTCGAATTTTTCGTGATTTGATATTGAATAGAAATAATTCATAATCATCAATCATCAGGTTAAGATCGATCTAAACCAACCTATTTTATTATATATATGTATGATATGCCGACAATTAAACAACTTATTAGAAACACAAGACAGCCAATAAGAAAAATCACGAAATCCCCCGCACTTCGAGGATGTCCTCAGCGTCGGGGAACATGTACTAGGGTGTATGTGCGACTCGTTTAGATCATGAGTTCGAACAAACGAAACCATTTTTCCAGTGCCAATCACCAATAGGATAGATAGAGTGGAAAAAGCCATTTTTACTATCTAAAAATGAGGATGAGGATCTATCATATACCTATATTTTTTGTGTATGAAATTTATGGTTTCCATTGGTGCAAATCCAATCACCTCAATTTGAGATGAAAAACAATTCCCCATTGGTAGCAAATAGTTATCCATTAAGCGGAGGAAATAGTATAGTACTACAAGAAGCAAAAAGGTTATGCTCCCTTTCTTGAAAGAACGGACTAACAAGGTCAGCTACCTAGCCAACTTTCATAATTAAATGCCGTCACTGTATGGATAGCCTTTTTTGTGAAAAGATCTATTACTGTATAATTGATTGGTAGAGCCAAAGAGAGTGAACTATACAAGTTTACAATAACATTTGATTAAATGAAAGAAGAGGCTCCGGTGTATAGAGAGGACCTCACCGTTTATGAAATAACCATAGAAACGATGGAACCCACTATTTTTTGCTTTTATTTAATATCGTTAGAATTTCTTATTTCTAGGTATTTTACCTGGAAGGATTCCAAATAGTGGTTGGGAAGGTCATAGTAGCAAAAGCCATTGGAATTTATATTTTATATATCGGAATAATCCGTTTTGTTATTAATCAACCGGGGGATAAAAGGATGACTGAAAGAAGAGAAATCAATTAGTTATTCATTCATTAAAGTGTAATTTGATTCAATGACCAGAGTTAGACGAGGATATATAGCTCGGAGACGTCGAACAAAAATTCGTTTATTTGCATCAACCTTTATAGGGGCGCATTCAAGACTTACTCGAACCATTACTCAACAGAAAATGAGAGCTTTGGTTTCCTCTCATCGAGATAGGGGCAGGCAAAAGAGGGACTTTCGTCGTTTGTGGATCGCTCGGATAAATGCAGCGGCTCGTGAGAAAGGGGTATTCTATAGTTATAGTAGATTAATACACAATCTGTACAAGAAGCAATTACTTCTTAATCGTAAAATACTTGCGCAAATAGCTATATCAAATAAAAATTGTCTTTACATGATTTCCAATAAAATTATGAAATAAAAGACATTCTAAAGTCATATATAGGAATGATTGAAACCGAATTGCATTCCCCGGAGAATGGACTCCGGGAAGATAGAATAAAAAAAATTCAGATAAGATAAGTAGTAGAAATGAACGAACATCTTTCAAAAAAAAAAAGATTTATTCTTTCCCTATTTGTTGTTTCTTATAACACAACAATCAAATCTGGATTTGAGGCTTTTCGAACAAAACATCAATCTGAGCTTGAATTCCGATTGAAGTTTTGAATCAATGGAAGAGTATATCTATTTGTTTCTGGTTCTAGGACCGGTAGTTCTAGGGATTGACTCGGCTCTCTCAAACTGTTTTTCATTATTAAGAAAAGGTAACAAAGATAAAATACGAGCTTGTTTTATAGCAATAGTAATTAATCGTTGTTGTTTCAAGGTCAATCTATTCACCCGTCTAGATAATATTTTTCCTTGTTCACTAATAAATCGACTAATTAAACTCATGTTTCTATAATCAATTCGATCCCCCGATTCAATTGGGGGAAAACGCTTACGAAAAGATCGCTTGGATTTACGAAAAGGTTGCTTGGATTTATCCATGGTTTATTCCTTATCTCTAAAATTCTATTTCTTTATTTTCTTTATTCATTTCAGATCCGACCGAAATAGGTTTTTTTGTATATTCTATATTTTTATTTGTATATTATATATATATATGTTTATGTTAAGATATGTTAAGTTCTTCCTTTTCCTGCCCCCTTGAAAGATCAAACACACGTTCGATTTATTTCTTTATTTCCCCATGAATCCTATGCTTGTGACAATATCGACAAAATTTTCTCAAGTCTAATCGACTGGGTGTATTGTGCCGATTCTTTTGAGTAATATATCTAGAAATGCCTGGCGATTCCTTATTGACACCATTTTGGACACAACTGGTACATTCCAAAATAACTCTAACTCGGATATCTTTACCCTTAGCCATGAACCCCCTTTGTATTTTTGTTTGATCAACTTAACTCTTCTGTTTTCGACCCGAACCTAAGAAGACGAAAAGAACAAAAAAGAAAAAAAAAATCAATATCAATAGAAGTTACTAATTAGAAATTCCATTTCTAAATATTTTGTTGTAATTCTAATTAATATTAATAGAATATTATTATATATATAGTAATAATGTAAGTAATAATATAGTAATAATGTAAGTAATACAATTTTTTTCTAACTATCAATTATTCCTATCCTAATCCCAGTATTTCATTTAAGTATCTTTTTTTTATGCTATGATTTCGTGGAGCTTTTTTTTTTACCTTAGACTGAACCCCCCTTTCTATTTCTGTTCTCCAAAATGGGATCTTAGATCCACCGGATTTTTGCTGAGGTTCAATATACTTTTTCTTTCTCTTTCCTTCCTATCCTAAAGAACTGAAAAAAAGGGGGACTAAGTTTAAGTTTTAGTCACGTCACGTAGAATTGTATCTCAAATTTTCTTCATTTTTTTTGCATATTATATTTATTATATTAATAATATTAATAACTAATAATCTAGAAAAAAGGGAATGACAAAGCATCCGGGAATAAACGATTAATTTCTATCAATAGACCCGCTAAAGACCCAAACCATAGAGTAGTTAGCACAGGCGCTGTGGAAAGATATGTTTTTATATCTCGCATTGAAAATCCTCCTTATTTATTGTAATACATATATGGTCAGATGCTGTAGTTCAAGATCATTTGTATTTTTTTGTACGGAATTCCTAACAAAAATGGATATGTACAATGAACAGTAGATAAGATTTTCCTACCCCTGTCCCTAAAAAAGAAAAAGAGACCCTCTTCTTCCTAAGCAAAATAGTCATCTTTTTTATACGTTAGGTTTCAGATGTATATAATTCTTTTATTATATGAAACCAAAAAGAAGAAATGACAAGAAAATTGTATATGGATCGAGGAAAAAATAACGATGTGGAAAACAAGACATGGATTTTGTACAATGACACTGTACAAAAATTTTGTAAAAGGGATGTAGCGCAGCTTGGTAGCGCGTTTGTTTTGGGTACAAAATGTCACGGGTTCAAATCCTGTCATCCCTACCTATTACTTTTCCTATGGGTGGTAACGAGGGATTAATTGACTGGGATCTGAGTGAGATCAATTAAATAAAATTGGACATAATCTTTCATTTTTGCATACCAATGTATACAAGACGCATTGGGGGTACAAAAATGAGAAAATCCTTTTCTTTACAATCGTATCTCCTGTCATAAAAAAGCGCTCTTAGTTCAGTTCGGTAGAACGCGGGTCTCCAAAACCCGATGTCGTAGGTTCAAATCCTACAGAGCGTGATTCCGTTTATGTTATTTCGAATCACAATAAAAAAAAACTTAACAAAACACAGTTGAATTGCAACTTGAATTTGACCTCCTGCAAGGAGGAGGTCAATCAAAAAAAAAAATGTTATTCAATCAAAGGTCCAACTGATCACCGCGTCTGTATTGTAAATATGCAGTTACAAATAATCCTGCTAAAGTAATAGGAATTAGACCTAAGACGATTCCAAATAGAAGAACTTCAATCATTTCGATTTGTTTGAGGAGATAAAAAGAAAGGTAAGATCTATCCCTAAATATTAATCTGAAAAATCCATGAATCTCAATGACCAAGAGTTACCAATATGACCAAGAATTCACAATTGACACGGGAAAGGACCGTAGAATACCTGAAGGAGAGATTTTTATGAATTTGTTCATTCAATTCATTTCAAATAAGTCGTATCTTGTTCAAACCAATCAATAGAGCTGGGGTTATAGTTGAAGCAGCCAATAGAAAACCGAAATAACTCGTTATAGTAAGCATGAAAGAGCTAAATTAGATATCTTCTTTTGATACATATGTTGATAAAACACTTACCTAAGTTTCCATTTTTGAATTTTATACTTACTTTAAACCATTGGATTCAGTAATAGGTTGAGTAATTGTCCATAATATCTCAAATCAGAAGAAAAAAAGGATCCGGGGGTTTATCGAAAAACCTTTATTTTCATTTTTTATTTCGAGTCCAACTCGATTCGAAGAAAAGCAACTTCCCTTATCCTTTTAGGTTCTATTCCATATTCTGTTTTTCCATATCAAGAAGTTCCATCTTGTAGTTCGGTCAAGAACAAGAAAGAACCCTTGTTTTGGATCTAATGTAACAATGGTTGCATTGCAAATATTGATTGTTCCAACTATGTTCTGTTTCTTTCATCAAATACTATCTACTCTAATCAATCTATTTCTATTATAGTATAGTAATAGTATATTTTTTGTACGACCAATCAATTACTTGAAATAAATGAAAGTATTCGAACAAAAAAATGGGAACCATAATAAAGGGTTTATCAATTTTAGATATAATTAAATTGTGTGAAGATAATACTATCTTTCACTTTCAGGAATTAGTAGAACCCATTGATTCACACTTTCCCAAGACCTTTACTTTCTATTTCGAAGTCAATAATGGAAACCTTATAAAGAATTTATTTGAGGAATTTTCTATTGATCTATTGAATAACATACAATTATGCTGCAATTATGCATAGACAAGGAACAAAAAATAAGAAAGAAATTCTGTAGTATTTCATTTCGATACTGATCGAGACTGCGTTGCTGTGCCAGAGGAAGGATAGCTATACTGATTCGGTATACTCTAAATACACCTTTGGTACAAAATTGACAATCTCACAAAGATGAAATATCAGTGGTTTTCTCTTTACTGATCCCATCTTTCGCGGAATCAATTCCCTTTTTTTAATGTACAAGAATTTTTGGAGCTCAGCATGTCTGGAAGCACGGGAGAACGTTCTTTTGCTGATATT